TCCAGGGATTGTGAAAGATCCTCCAATAGCAATATTCTTGTTATTGCGTCGACTCATATTCCCAAAAAAGTGGATCCCGGTCTAATAGCTGCGAATAAATTCAATACGTGCATTAAGATACGAAGGCTTCTTATTCCACAACAACGAAAGCACTTTTTCACTCTTTCATATACTCGGGGATTTCCTTTGGAAAAGAAAATCTTCCATACGAATGCTAGTGGATTCGGGTCCATAACCATGGGTTCCGATGTACGAGATCTTGTATCACTTACCAATGAGGCCCTATCAATTAGTATTACACAGAAGAAATCCATTATAGACACTAATACAATTCGATCCGCTCTTCATAGAAAAACTTGGGATTTGCGATCCCAGGTAAGCTCGGTTCAGGATCATGAGATCCTTTTCTATCAGATAGGAAGGGCTGTTGCACAAACAGTACTTCTAAGTAATTGCCCCATAGATCCTATATCTATCTATATGAAGAAATCATCTATGGAAGGGGATTCTTATGTGTACAAATTGTACTTCGAGCTTGGAACGAGCATGAAGAGATTAACGATACTTCTTTATCTTTTGAGTTGTTCTGCCGGATCGGTCGCTCAAGATCTTTGGTCTCCACCCGGACCCGATGAAAAAAATTGGGTCACTTCTTATGGATTCCTTGAGAATGATTCTGATCTAGTTCGTGGCCTATTAGAAGTAGAAGGCGCTCTCTTGGGATCCTCACGGACAGAAAAAGATTGCAGTCAGTTTGATAATGATCGAGTGGCATTGCTTCTTCGGCACGAACCAAGGAGTCCCTTAGATATGATGCAAAATGGATCTTGTTCTATCGTTGATCAGAGATTTCTATATGAAAAATACGAATCGGGGTTGGAAGAAGGAGACCTCGACCCACAAGAGATAGAGGAGGATTTATTCAATCACATAGTTTGGGCTCCGAGAATATGGCGCCCTTGGGTCAATCTATTTGATTGTATCGAAAGGCCCAATGAATTGGGATTTCCCTATTGGTCATTTCGGAGCAAGCGGATCATTGATCACGAAGGTGAAGAGGATGAGCTTCAAGAGAATGAAGAGAAGGATTCGGAGTTCGTGCAGAGTGGAACCATGCAGTACCAGACACGAGATAGATCTTCCACAGAACAAGGCTTTTTTCAAATAAGCCAATTCATTTGGGACCCTGCGGATCCATTCTCTTTCCTATTCAAAGATCAGCCCTCTGTCTCTCTGTTTTCACGCCGAGAATTCTTTGCAGATCAAGAGATGCCAAAAGTGCTTCTTACTTCCCAACCAGGTCCTTCTAGATCTGGATCTATGAGAGATCTCAGAGAAGACTGGTTCATCAATAATACGCAAGAAAAAGAAAAGCACTTCGAATTGTTGATTCATCGCCAGAGATGGCTTAGAACCAATCGTTCATTATCTAAATCTAAGGGATCTTTCCGTTCTAATACTCTATTCGAGAGTTATCAGTATTTATCAAATCTCTTCCTATCTAATGGAAGGCTATTGGATCAAATGACAAAGACATTGTTGAGAAAGAGATGGCTTTTCCCGGATGAAATGAAACATTTGATTCCTGTAATAGGAGAAAGCTTTCCCATTCCTTAGCCGGAAAGATATGTGGCCATGAAAGAGGGATTAAGCGGAACAGAATTGACCGAGTGGTAGAGTCGTGGAAAAAGTTGTTTCTTTCCTATTTTGGACCTTAGCTCCATGGAACAATATGCTACTGCTGAACGATGGAAGAATTGAAATCTTAGATCAAAACACTATGTATGGATGGTTATGGATGGTATGAACTGCCTAAATAAGAATTCTTGAGCGGCGAACAACTAGAGCCTATTACTCTACTCATTACATCAAAAAAGGGTCCATTAATGAAAGATATAAATCTATTGGAAAATAAAAAGTACGCATGTCTGATGAAAGGTCGATGGATCTTCTCAATTGGAAGATCTCCTATATTACTACTATATGGATAATACACATTCCGCGAGCCTAATTCGAATTGTTTTGTTCGGAAGCAAAGATATCCACGGGGCCGGTTCGTCCTATTCAGATATTCACGACCAAGAGGTACTGAATTCTCTTTCGGATAGGCCCCGGAAAGGAGAAGAAAGGTTGGAATGCCAACAAAGGTCTATTATCAAATTCACCCGACCCAATAGTACCCATTTTGGGAACGTCCAGTGCCAGAGTCACTGAATGGGTAAATCCCCAATCCCTAAAACGGACTATGTAAAGTACTTTATCTGCTGGGTTGGGCTACGGGCGGGCATTTTACCGGAGGTTTCTATTGTATCAATCTATCCCTGTGTGATTCCTGTTGAAGTATATACTCGGGGGTGGGTGCGGGGCGGACGATTTCAAAGCGGACTCCCCATTCATTAGATAGAGAGGATCGCCAAGATTTCGTGATCTGCTGCGGAACTTATTCCAATTCCAACAGCCCGGACTCGGATCGATATTGATATATCGATTCGATCCGAGA